TCTACTACTGCACGAATAGCATTTGCCGCGGCGGTTTGAGCAGCAAATGGCGTCCCTCTTCTTGTACCTCGGAAGCCACAAGTACCGGCAGAGGACCAAGAAACCACTCGCCCCCGTACATCTGTAACAGTCACAATGGTATTATTGAAACTTGCTTGAATATGAATAACCCCCTTTGGTATTTTACGTGTACTCTTACGTGAACCAATACGTCCACGTGAACCCTTTTTCGGTATAGCTTTTGCCATATTTTATCATCTCATAAATTTCAGTCAGAGATATATGGATATATCCATTTCATGTCAAAACAGATCCCCCTTCTTATTTGTATATGGGGTCTTTAACGAGTCTGATTATCCTTGTCTTTGTTTATGTCTTGGGTTGGAACAAATTACTATAATTCGCCCCCGACGACGGATTAGTCGACATTTTTCACAAATTTTACGAACAGAAGCTCTTATTTTCATATTTGCCACTCCTTACTTTAATTTTGAATCAACTTCTTGGAATAAAATAATTTTCTTGAAATTTTCGATTTTGAATCGTATATTCTTGGAATAAAATAATCGTATTCCTACGAAAGAAATATTGAAAACACCTAATCTTTCGAATCTTTGTTGCGGAGTCGATAAATTATACGACCTCTGGTTGAATCATAACGACTTACTTCAATTTTGACTCTATCTCCGGGCAGTATCCGTATAAAACTACGTCGGATCTTTCCTGAAACATAACCTAGAATCATATCTTCATTATCTAAACGAACCCGGAACATGCCGTTCGGCAGCGATTCAGTAATTAAACCTTCATGAATCCATTTTTGTTCTTTCATTCCAGGTAAAACCCCCTTGAAGTATCAACTAGTGGAGGAAGAATCCTATTAGACAACCTACCCCTTCTCTTTTCTTTTTCACAAAAAAGAAGTTTCGAATTCAATTCGGATATTAGAAAGATTACCATATATAACACAAAATTTCTCCGCCTATTCTTTCTAGTCGAGCCTCTCGATCTGTCATTATACCCCGAGAGGTAGAAAGAATTACAACCCCCATACCACCTAAAATTCTAGGAATTTTTTGATAGTTAGAATAGATTCGTAGACCCGGCCGACTTATCCGTTTTAAATTTAAAATATTTCTATAAGTCCTTTTCCTATTCCTATTCCTTCTATGCCGTAGGGTTAAAACTAAAAAAGAGTTGTTGTTTTCTCGATGTTTTCTCACGTTTTCGATAAAACCCTCTCTTAAAAGTATTTTAACAATACTTTGGCTGATATTAGTAGATGCTACTCGAACCACGCTTTTTCTATACATATCGGCATTTCGTATAGAGGTTATTATGTCAGCAATAGTATCGCTACCCATGATTAATTAAAATTCTTGGTGCCTCCAATTTTGGATATAATCAACATGTTTTTCTTTTTTTTTTTTTTACATATTTTTTTATGAATATTAATTTTGAAAGGTATATACGTGAGACAAAATCTACTAAATGAATCTTAACCTATTTCTTTTAAATACCCTACTATAACAATATCAGGGTCTCTTTTTATAATACCTCAGGAGCTAATGAAACTATTTTAGTAAAATTGAACTGTCTCAATTCTCGGGCAATCGCACCAAAAACTCGAGTTCCTTTTGGATTTCCTTCTTGATCAATCACAACTGCAGCATTGTCATCATATCGTATTATCATACCGTTGTCACGTTTAAGTTCTTTACAAGTACGGACAATTACAGCTCTTACCACTTCTGATCTTTCTAGAGGCATGTTTGGAACTGCGTCTTTGATCACAGCAACAATAACGTCACCAATATGAGCATATCGACGATTGCTAGCTCCTATGATTCGAATACACATCAATTCTCGAGCCCCGCTGTTATCTGCTACATTCAAATGGGTTTGAGGTTGAATCATATCATTTTTTTATCTGTTTTTTACAATACAAAGGTCGAAGAAAAAAAGAAATATTATTTGTCCAAAAAAAGAAACCCGATATTTTTAGGGCCTTTTCTTTTATCCCGAAATGATGAATTGAGCTCGTATAGGCATTTTGGACGCTGCTATTGAAATAGCCCTTCTGGCTATATTTTCTGTTACTCCACCCATTTCATAAAGGATTCGGCCCGGTTTAACAACAGCTACCCAATATTCGGGAGAGCCTTTACCTGAACCCATACGTGTTTCTGCGGGTCTTACTGTAACTGGTTTATCTGGAAATATACGGACCCATATTTTGCCGCCGCGACGCGCATTTCGTGTCATTGCTCGTCGACCTGCTTCTATTTGTCTAGATGTGATCCAAGCAGGTTCAAGTGCCTGAAGAGCATATTTACCAAAACAAATCGTATTACCTCGATAAGATATTCCCTTCATTCTTCCTCTATGTTGTTTACGGAATCTGGTTCTTTTGGGGTTATAGTTGATGGTTTGTTTTGAATTCCATCTCTACTACAGAACCGGACGTGAGAGTTTCTTCTCATCCAGCTCCTCGCGAATAAAATTAATTCAAATTAAAGATTTTGAATTCAATTCAGAATAGAATTTGAATTAAGATATACATGTATTTAATAAGTAATATAATATACTGAATTAGGGATTTCATTTGATCTAGATCAAATCTATTATTAATTCGTATATCTTGGTTGTATAGTAGTAGATAACTAAATATATTAAAATTTTTATTATATTTATCTATTACAATTACAATTTTACAAGGTTAAAAAATCTTTCGGTTAGTTTAATCTTTATCGTATTGGATTGACCAAAATTTAGCAATCCAATAAAATAAAGTTTTCGCGGGCGAATATTTACTCTTTCAATTTCTATTTCAGTTCTATCATTAGTTCATAACTTTTCCGAATAGATGAATTGGTCTCTGGCCGGTTCCGCCATCCCGATCAATGAATCATTCGAATTCATTTTCACTAGAATCTTTTGAATTCACAGGTTCCATCGTTCCCATCGCTTCTTACTTAATGATTAGGTCTGAATTCTAGAATGGAGCTATTAGTTCTTGAGTCAATATTCTTAGTCTTTATTGGCTCGAAGCTCTTTATTTTTTGTTTGATGAGCAGATCCTTTTAATGATGAATCCGTATTGATGCTTTATTACACATATTTTTTCTGAGATAACCCATAGACCTTACATATTGGAATTCTATATCATCAATATTCTATTTCTTTCTTTCTCTCATCCTTCCATTTATCCATAACCCTTCTTTTTTATTGACAACTTAGAAGCAGATTTTAAAGATTTCAGCTGCTACAACAATATGAACAATATATCATATCTTGGAACAATATTTCATATCTTGACTGGTTCTTTGGATCCAGATAATACAAAGTGATGAGTTGGTTATTACTTCTATAGTTAAAGTTATTTGTTTATACTATGGGGCTGGTTTTTTATACTAACCCTAAAAAACCAACGAGTCACACACTAAGCATAGCAATTTTATCAAAAGATTCATTGAATTTTTATTAAACCCTATAGAATTATAATTGTTCATTTTTTTATTGAACAGAAAAGAAAAAGAAGAAACAAATTTCTCTTTTTTGTTCCATCGCTGGATAGAATGCAAAGGGAAATAAAGGTTTATTATTCCCCGTCTATAAATATCCAAATTTTGATGCCTAATACCCCATAGATTGTTCGAACTGTATAGGCACAATAATCAATTTTAGCTCGAATGGTTTGTAGTGGAACCCTCCCCTCTCTGATCCATTCAACGCGCGCAATTTCTTTTCCGTCGATACGTCCTGCAATTTGCACTTGAATTCCTTTTGTATCTGCTTGTTCAGTTAATTCTATAGCCTTTTTCATTGCTTTGCGAAAAGAAACTCTATTTTTTAATTGTCCGGCTATAAATTCTGCAAGAATATTAGGGTTTCCATAAGGCTTTTCAATTCGTGTGATAGCAATGTTAAGTTTTCTATTTACAGAATTAAATTCTTTTTGTAAATTCATCTGTAATTCTTCGATTCCTCGGGGTCGACTTTCTATTAATATTTTTGGAAATCCCATATAGATTATGATTTGGATCAGGTCGATTCTTTTTTGAATCTGTATACGCGCAATTCCCTCGACGCCAGAAGATGTTTTCATATTTTTTTGTACATAATTCTTGATATAATTTCTTATTTTTTGATCTTCTTGCAAACCTTCAGAATAATTTTTTGGTTGTGCGAACCAAAGGGAATGATGACCTTGGGTTGTACCAAGTCTGAAACCTATTGGATTTATTTTTTGTCCCATGTTCCCCCATTACTATACATATCATAATACGACATAGTTGTATCTTTTTTTTTCCATTTAGGTTTTTGTGACCATGTAATAGAACCGGTATTTCTATATCCACCTAAGGATATATCTTTCATTACAATAAGTATATGGCAGGTAGGTTTTTGTATCGCAAAACTACGCCCTCGAGCTCGAGGTTTTAATTTCTTCCTGGTAGGACCTTCATTTACTTCCGCTTTACTAATGACTAAATTTGCTTCATTCGAACGCATTTGGAAACTAGCATTTGCTGCTGCAGAATAAACTAACTTAAAAATGGGATAACATGCTCGATAAGGCATGAGTTCTAATATCATAAGTGTTTCTTCGTAGGAACGCCCACGAATTTGATCAATTACTCTTCTCGCTTTGTGAGCAGACATAGATATATGTTGACCTAAAGCGTATACTTCTGTTGCCATAAAGTTCGCCTCCTACTAATCAATGATAAATATCTATATATATTATATTATTATATTATTATACATAAACAAACGTTTTTTAACGACGAGATCTATTATCGCTTTTTGCATGTCCTCGGAAATTTAAAGTAGGTGCGAATTCTCCCAATTTGTGTCCTACCATACGATCTGTTATATAAATAGGTAAATGTTCCTTTCCATTATGGATAGCAATAGTATGGCCGACCATTATGGGTATAATGGTAGATGCCCGGGACCAGGTTATTATTATCTCTTTTTCTGCTTTTGTGTTAAGC